AGCCGAGCCAATAGGATGAAAGTAAAAGAGTTCCGAATCATGAACTATGTATATATATGTACCGCGCACATCACTTAGAGGGGTCTAGAAGGTAATATAGGAGGAAATAAAGAAATAGAATATGAAAAATATAAAGAAATAAAAGAGGGTCATATTCTATTTGTACTGTATCTGAGATCAATCTTGATTATTCCCGCCCTTCATTTACCCCCCCCCCCCCTAGACTCTATTTTTTTGTCTTTCAACTAAGCAACTGTAATTTACCCTTTCAAATATGTATGAAGTAATAATATTTATAATTTTTTTTTTTTACTGGCGGAGACACGAACAAATAAATAAAGTAAGAGGAAACGAAATGGAATTCGTTTCTTTTGTATACTTTGAATATACAATACCCATCGTTTCTTTTGCCTTTTTTATATACAAAAAATAGAATTACTAAGCTAAGGGATATAGCTCCGACACTTATATGGATAAGATAAGTATGTATCATGGGCTAGAACTAGAATACTGAATATGTATGTCGACCCATATCAATTAATTTGTAGAATATATACTCATACAAATTACTCATGTGCCAGGAACCAGATTTGAACTGGTGACACGAGGATTTTCAGTCCTCTGCTCTACCAGCTGAGCTATCCCGACCATTCACGACGCATCATCCTCATTTTATTTTAATATAGGACTTGGGTCTATGTCAATAAAAAAAAAAAACGAAAAGATATTACAAAGTATTATCCCGGCCCTGGTAGAATTTCTTGTATCTTTAACAAAAAAACTTTGTAAGTTTCAATACAGTACAAACAATACAAATACTGACATGGATTAGTAATTGTAATACATTATTCAAAGATGCTCATTTGCATTTGGACATGTATCATATATATCAATATCACACACAAGGCTTATGATGTGATAAGAAAAAAATTTCCGCACCGATCGGTTTGTGAAATAATAAAGTGAGAATCATTGAGAACCGTAACCAATTTTGAGTCACGAACAAAATCAGAAGATAAATAATTGGGGCGGCAACCTGGTTTTTGGGGATAGAGGGACTTGAACCCTCACGATTTCTAAAGTCGACGGATTTTCCTCTTACTATAAATTTCATTGTTGTCGATATTGACATGTAGAATGGGACTCTATCTTTATTCTTATCCGATTCCGATTAAAAAATTCTGAAAAATAAAAAGATTTATCAGACTATGATGGAGTGAATGATTTGATCAATGAATATTTCATTCTTTTTTCCATTTTTACTTTTCATATAAATAGCTATAAAAAAATTATAGAACCGGTTGGAGTTTCATTATTTTGAATAATTTGGCGATACTATTTAAGTAAGTAGACATATGTCTGTAGGTTTATCTTTCATCCTTTCGGAAGTTTTGATGGAAGGATTCCTTTACGAACAAAGTGCAGCCAACTCCATCTCTTAGAACAGCTTCCATTGAGTCTCTGCACCTATCCTTTATTTATTCTCGCTTTGTGAAATCCTTGTTTGTTTTCATAAAACGGGATTTGGCTCAGGATTGCCCATTTTTAATTCCAGGGTTTCTCTGAATTTGAAAGTTATCACTTGGTAGGTTTCCATACCAAGGCTCAATCCAATTAAGTCCGTAGCGTCTACCAATTTCGCCATATCCCCCTTTTTTGTGATGTGATCCTAATCCCATTATGATGCCGTTTACCCTTTATTTGTTAATTTTCGTTTATATTATGGTGGAACCATTGAATTCATTAGATATCGATTCCTGTATTGAAAAGCGTTTTCTCCCATTTGATTTCGTATCTATCTTCTTTCATCTCTATTGGAGACCATACTTGGTCCAACCAGAAATTCAATTTCAATATAGATACCACACAACATATATATTATATATATAATATATATATATACATGTCCCTATTTCTTTCATTTTCTATCATTTTTAGTGTGCACTTGTGAATACTTTAACGGTCGATTCTTTTTTTTTTTTTATTCTTAGGTTTCGCCTTTCCGAATGAAACCCTCGGAATGTTTCATTATGACCTGGATTGCACTTTTCTCTTCTTATCCTTTAATTTCGAATTATTTATTACTGAATATTAATGAAATTTTTTCAAATATTTTCAAATATATTATATATAATAATTAATTAATTGTATTAATATATGATATTATTCTAATATATTAGAAATATACAATAAGATTGTAACTTATATACTAGATTATATAGATTATATTCCTAACTTTAGGTACAAAATTGTATTTCAAATTCTCAATCTAAATAAATATATAGAAATAAAAAATTATGTACTAAAATAGTTTATTTAGAATTTATATAGTTTTATTTTTTTTTCTAGTAAAATAGAAAAAAACAATATTAAAAAATAGTAAAGGAAATATGGAATAGTCAAAAAATCTTAGTCTCTTAATTAAATAAATTAAGATATTTATTATTGATAAACGTATATTTGAGAAATAGATCTAAATTAATATATAAAAATGAAATGT